AATGAATTGCCTGACAAAAGGGTTACCTTGATAGGGTAAATAATGTAATTAATATTACATTCATTATATTTAATAGAATCAAACTATCCCTAAAAGTATCAAAAACTTTTGTGCATCGTACACTAAAATATATAAATATATATACTATTCGCCCTATATGTTATGATATTTTATATAAAATACAAAATATTAGAATTACATCTACTCTAATAAAAAGATAAGCTAATTAAGCTACTGGGCTCATACCCCATTTATAAAGGTTCCAACCCTTTTCTTTTTAATTTTTAATAATCCAGCAAAAATTATATTTTTTTTTGTCTTAATAACAGGGACTCTAATTACAGTCTCATCAAATTCTTGACTGGGCGCCTGAATAGGACTAGAAATTAACTTGTTATCATTTATCCCCCTAATAAATAATAACAACTTAACATCTACAGAAGCCTCACTAAAATATTTTTTAACTCAAGCCATAGCCTCAGCAGCACTACTATTTGCTATTACACTAACCCTTTTAAATAATTACCCAATTACCCAAAATAGCACCTCTTATAGCAGTTTAATAATTACTTCGTCATTATTACTGAAAATGGGGGCGGCACCCTTTCATTTTTGATTCCCTAATGTTATGGAAGGGCTATCTTGAATAAACGCCCTTACTTTAATGACATGACAAAAAATTGCCCCCCTAATATTAGTGTCTTACACAGCACAGAATAATTTTATTTTTATAACAATTATTGCCTCGACTATTACAGGTTCTTTGGGCGGATTAAATCAAACCTCTTTACGAAAACTAATAGCCTTTTCATCAATCAACCATCTTGGATGAATGCTAGCAGCTATACAAGCAAATGAAGCTATATGATGTGTTTATTTTTCCTTTTACACATTCTTATCATTCAGCTTAATTTTTTTATTCAACAATTTTAAGATATTCCATATCAATCAATTGTTTAATTCATTTTTCAACTCCAAACCCATTAAATTTGCTTTATTCTTAAATTTACTCTCGCTGGGCGGATTGCCACCTTTTATCGGATTCTTACCTAAATGGCTAGTTATCCAACTTTTAGTTTTTAAAAACCAATACGCCCTAGTAACAATTATAACAATTTTAACACTAATCACCTTATTTTTTTATTTACGGCTGTGCTTCGCGGCGTTTATACTAAACTACCATGAAAATAATTGAACTGTTAATTCGACTATAAACGATATTTCATTTAAATTAATATTAATCTTATCGTTTATTTCAACGTTCAGCCTAATTTTAATTTCTATAATTTATTTTTTCTTATAAACTATTCAGCAAGGCTTTAAGTTAATTAAACTAATAGCCTTCAAAGCTATAAACATAAGTATAAATCTTTTAAGCCTTAGTAATTTATTACTCCTTTAGAATTGCAGTCTAATATCATTATTGACTATAAGGCCAGCCCTCAATATTAATGATTAAAAAGAATAAATTCTTATAAATAGATTTACAGTCTATCGCCTAAACTTCAGCCATTTAATCGCGACAATGGTTATTCTCAACAAATCACAAAGATATCGGAACCTTATATTTTATCTTCGGAGCCTGAGCAGGAATAGTCGGGACATCTCTTAGAATTTTAGTGCGAGCTGAACTAGGTCACCCCGGGGCATTAATTGGAGACGATCAAATCTATAATGTAATTGTAACAGCACATGCTTTCGTGATGATTTTTTTTATAGTTATGCCCATTATAATCGGGGGCTTCGGAAACTGGCTTGTTCCTCTAATACTAGGAGCACCCGACATAGCATTCCCACGAATGAATAATATAAGATTTTGATTATTGCCTCCTTCCCTTACGCTACTGTTAGTAAGAAGCATAGTAGAAAACGGAGCTGGTACAGGTTGAACGGTTTACCCACCCCTATCATCAGTTATCGCCCACGGAGGAGCATCAGTCGATCTAGCTATTTTTTCACTCCACTTAGCTGGTATCTCTTCAATTCTAGGGGCCGTAAATTTCATTACTACAGTTATTAATATGCGGTCAACGGGCATCTCATTTGACCGAATACCTCTTTTCGTTTGAGCAGTTGTATTAACAGCCCTATTACTTTTATTATCACTTCCAGTTTTAGCGGGAGCTATTACCATATTATTAACAGACCGAAACTTAAACACCTCTTTTTTCGACCCCGCAGGAGGGGGGGACCCAATTTTATACCAACACTTATTCTGATTCTTTGGGCACCCAGAGGTCTATATTTTAATTCTTCCAGGGTTCGGAATAATTTCTCATATTATTAGTCAAGAATCAGGAAAAAAAGAAACCTTCGGTTCTCTGGGGATAATTTATGCTATAATAGCAATTGGCCTTTTAGGATTTATTGTATGAGCCCACCACATATTCACAGTGGGAATAGACGTAGACACTCGGGCATATTTTACTTCAGCTACAATAATTATTGCTGTGCCTACAGGCATTAAAATTTTTAGCTGGCTAGCCACACTACACGGCTCCCAATTAACCTATTCCCCAGCTATACTATGAGCCCTAGGGTTCGTGTTCTTATTCACGGTAGGAGGATTAACAGGAGTTGTTCTTGCCAATTCATCTGTAGATATCATTCTTCATGACACATATTATGTAGTCGCCCATTTCCACTACGTGTTATCAATGGGAGCGGTGTTTGCTATTATAGCAGGATTTGTCCATTGATACCCCCTATTTACAGGGTTGTCGCTAAACCCTAAATGATTAAAAAGTCAATTTATTATTATATTTATTGGTGTTAATCTAACCTTCTTCCCACAACACTTTTTAGGGCTAGCCGGGATACCGCGACGATACTCAGATTACCCAGATGCTTACACAACATGAAACGTAGTTTCTACAATTGGTTCATCTATTTCATTACTAGGAATCTTATTATTCCTATTTATCATCTGAGAAAGTTTAGTAACACAACGACAAGTAATTTACCCTATACAGCTTAGTTCTTCAATTGAATGATTGCAGAACACCCCTCCGGCTGAACATAGTTACTCGGAACTTCCTCTTCTAACTAACTATCTAATATGGCAGATTAGTGCAATGGATTTAAGCTCCATATATAAGGTATTTTACTTTTATTAGAAACTAATGACAACATGAGCTGCCCTTGGCCTTCAAGATAGAGCCTCCCCCCTTATAGAACAACTCACCTTTTTTCACGACCACGCCTTAATAATTCTAGTGATAATTACAACATTAGTAGGATATTTAATATTTATATTATTCTTTAATTCATACACTAATCGGAACCTTTTACACGGTCAAACCATTGAAATAATCTGAACAATTCTCCCAGCTATCGTTCTCCTATTTATTGCCTTCCCCTCTCTTCGGTTATTATACCTATTAGATGAAATCAATGAGCCGTCAGTTACATTAAAAGCAATCGGGCATCAATGATACTGAAGCTATGAATATTCAGATTTTATAAACGTAGAATTCGACTCCTATATAATTCCAACTAATGAATTAACAACAGATCAATTCCGGCTACTAGATGTTGATAACCGCGTGATTTTGCCTATAAACTCGCAAATCCGAATTTTAGTGACAGCCGCAGATGTAATTCACTCATGAACAGTACCGGCCCTGGGGGTAAAAGTCGATGGCACCCCAGGACGATTAAACCAAACTAATTTTCTAATAAATCGACCTGGGCTATTCTACGGACAATGCTCAGAAATTTGTGGAGCCAACCACAGATTTATGCCCATTGTGATTGAAAGACTCCCTGTAAACCATTTTATCAAATGAATAACTAATAGAACTAATTTATAATTTCCATTAGATGACTGAAAGCAAGTACTGGTCTCTTAAACCATTTTATAGTAAATTAGCACTTACTTCTAATGAAAAAAAAAATTAGTTAAAAAATAACATTAGTATGTCAAACTAAAATTATTAAACTACTTAATATTTTTTAATGCCTCAAATAGCCCCTATTGGCTGATTAAGTCTATTTATTATTTTTTCGATTACCTTCATCTTGTTCAGTATAATAACCTATTACTCCGTAATCCCCCAATCAACTAAATCCGAAACCTCAATAAAACGCCCAACAACTTCATTAAACTGAAAATGATAACAAACCTATTTTCTGTATTTGACCCCACATCAAGTATTTTCAATTTATCATTAAATTGAATAAGCACATTTTTAGGCCTACTTATAGTCCCCCCTGCCTATTGACTAATACCATCACGATGGCACATTTTCTGAAACTCAATCCTTATAACACTTCATAAAGAATTCAAAACATTATTAGGCCCATCAGGACACTCAGGGTCAACCTTTATTTTTATTTCTCTCTTCTCACTAATTTTATTTAATAATTTTATAGGATTGTTTCCTTATATTTTTACAAGAACAAGCCATTTAACACTTACACTTACATTAGCCATACCTTTATGGCTATGTTTCATACTTTACGGATGAATTAATCATACACAACACATATTCGCTCATCTTGTCCCCCAAGGGACCCCCGCCATTCTTATGCCTTTTATAGTTTGTATCGAAACTATTAGTAATATCATCCGACCCGGAACCCTAGCTGTTCGACTAGCGGCCAATATAATTGCAGGACACTTATTACTCACCTTGTTAGGAAATACTGGCCCTTCCCTTTCCTACACAATTATGTCTTTCCTATTAATTGGTCAAATTGCCCTACTAATGCTAGAATCAGCAGTTGCCATTATTCAATCGTATGTATTTGCAGTTCTAAGCACCCTATATTCTAGAGAAGTTAACTAATGTCAACACACTCAAATCACCCATTTCATTTAGTAGATTATAGCCCCTGACCTCTAACGGGAGCAATTGGAGCTATAGTCTCTGTCTCAGGATTAGTAAAATGATTCCACCAATATGATATTTCATTATTTATTTTAGGAAATATTATTACTATTTTAACAGTGTACCAATGATGGCGGGATGTATCACGAGAAGGCACATTTCAAGGATTACACACCCTACCCGTAACGTTAGGATTACGCTGAGGAATAATTCTATTTATTTTATCAGAAATTTTATTTTTTATATCTTTCTTCTGAGCATTTTTCCACAGAAGATTATCCCCGACCATTGAATTAGGGGCCACATGACCCCCTGCGGGAATCAAGCCCTTTAACCCATTCCAAATCCCTCTTTTAAACACAGCTATTTTATTATCTTCAGGAGTAACTGTCACATGGGCTCACCACAGATTAATAGAAGGCAATCATTCTCAAGCAACACAAGGCCTATTTTTTACAGTTCTTCTAGGCGTATATTTTACCATTCTACAAGCCTATGAATACATCGAAGCTCCCTTTACTATCGCAGACTCAGTTTATGGCTCTACCTTTTTTATAGCAACAGGATTCCACGGAATTCATGTATTAATCGGGACAACATTTCTTTTAGTGTGTTTAATTCGTCATTTAAATAATCATTTTTCCAAAACCCACCATTTTGGGTTTGAAGCAGCCGCGTGATATTGACATTTCGTTGATATTGTTTGGCTATTCCTTTACATTTCAATTTACTGATGAGGAGGGTAATTAATTTTTATCTGTATAGTATATAAGTATATTTGACTTCCAATCATAAGGCCTACTAATCAGTAGTACAGATAATTTTTTCAATTACTGCCATAGCATTAATTTTAATTATTATCACCAGCGTAGTAATAATACTAGCCTCTGTTTTATCAAAAAAAGCACTAGCAGATCGTGAAAAAAGATCCCCCTTTGAATGCGGATTTGACCCTAAATCCTCTTCACGGCTACCCTTTTCCCTTCGATTTTTTTTAATCACAATTATTTTCTTAATTTTTGACGTAGAAATCGCTCTTATTCTACCTATAGTTTTAATTATTTCAATTTCTGATATTATAATATGAGCTACAACAAGAATTGTATTCATTATTATTCTAATCATCGGGTTATACCACGAATGAAACCAAGGCATATTAAATTGGTCAAATTAGGGTTGTAGTTAATTATAACATTTGACTTGCATTCAAAAAGTATTGATTTATCAATCTACCTTACAACTTAAAGCAGAATATGAAGCGATTTATTGCAATTAGTTTCGACCTAATCTTAGGTGCCTTATACCCTTATTCTAATAATTTAGTTATTAATTGAAGCCAAAAAGAGGCGTATCACTGTTAATGATAAAATTGAGGTCAACCTCCAATTAAGGAAGTATGACGCTCAAGAAAAAGCCGCTAACTTTTATCTTTTAATGGTTAAACTCCATTTATACTTCTATTTATATAGTTTATCAAAAACATTACATTTTCATTGTAAAAATAAAATAATTTTTTTTATAAATTACTAAACATAATACACTACATCCAAGAATTAAATAATTACCCCAACATCTTCAGTGTTATGCTCTATATTAAGCTACTTGAATAAAAAATTAAAAAAAATATGGACAAAAAAATAATTCATAAAACAAATAACAAAAGATAAACCTTTAAGTTATTATTGTGTATAACAGATATATGCTGAGAATATTTAACTAATTCACTATATAAATTTTGACCCCCTAAAAATTCTGACCACCCCTGATCAAAAGATTTTACTGCCATTATTCCTAAAACTAAGGGGTAATTAACAACACCGTAAGTTGAAATATAAGGCATAAATCATATAGAGCCAGAAAAATAAGATAAAAAATAGCTATATAAAGACTTATTAAAATAAAATAAAGAAACATTAGAAATTAAATAACCAAATAATCCGCCCACTAAACAAACAAATAAAGTTAACAATTTTAAATAACTAGGCAAACAAATTATGTAAGGAGTTGAAAAAATTAATCAACTTAGCATACTCCCCCCTACAATTCTCATAATTAATAAGCCGCTTATACCGCGCAATATAATTCAACCCTCATCTCTTAATATATTTAAAGACCCACAATTTAATTCCCCCGTCATGGAATAATACACCAGTCGGAAAGAATAACAAACAGTTAGCCCGGTAGAAAAAAAATAAAGGAAAAAAGAAAACATATTTATATAACTTAATGAAACAACTTCTAAAATTAAATCCTTAGAATAAAACCCAGCTAAAAAAGGCATCCCGCATAATGCTAAATTAGCTACATTAAAACACCCAGAAGTCAAAGGTATATAGACCCCCAACCCCCCTATTAAACGGATATCTTGAGAATTATTCATATTATGAATAATAGCCCCAGCGCACATAAACAGCAAAGCCTTAAATAGAGCATGAGTTAACAAATGAAAAAAAGCAAGCCTATAAAATCCTATAGATAAAATACTTATCATCAACCCCAACTGTCTTAATGTAGAAAGAGCGATAATCTTCTTTAAATCAAATTCAAAATTGGCGCCTAACCCTGCTATAAACATCGTCAACCCAGAAAGCAACAATAATAAATCCCCTAATCATCTACCTCTTAATAAAATATTAAATCGAATTAATAGATAAACACCTGCAGTTACCAAAGTTGAAGAATGAACCAAAGCCGAAACAGGCGTAGGAGCTGCCATAGCAGCGGGCAATCAAGAAGAAAAGGGAATCTGGGCTCTTTTAGTTATAGCCGCCAACACAATTAATGCGCCAATAACAGCTATTTCAAAGCTACTTTTCATGCTCTCTAGATAAAATACATAGTTTCAACTCCCATAATTTAATATTCAAGCAATTGCCAGCAAAAAGGCGACATCTCCAATCCGATTAGATAGAGCAGTAAGTATCCCAGCATTGTAAGATTTAACATTTTGAAAATAAATAACTAAACAATAAGAGACTAAACCTAATCCATCCCACCCTAATAAAATTCTAATTAAATTAGGACTAATAATTAATAACATTATAGATAACACAAATATTAAAACTAACATAATAAAACGATTAATATTTACATCCTCTCCTATATACTCCTTTCTGTAGTAAATTACTAAAGAAGAAATTAACAAAACAAAAGACATAAATAATAATCTCATTCAATCGAACAAAAAAGTCATTACAATTCTAGCAGAATTTAAACTAACAACTTCTCATTCTAAAAAATAAGAACAATCATTAAATAAAAATACTAAACTAAAAAAAAAAAAATTAATTCTAATTGTCATTAAAATTAAAAATCTAATTCTACAAATCGATAAATATTTCACGATCTAAAATGATAGCACCATTTCATTGACACCACAAATCAATATTTTTAATAAACTATTTAGATCTAAAGTCAAAATAAACAAACGTCTCTCTTTAAAATCAATAAATTCAAGGGGAATCAATGAAGGAACAATAAAAAAAATTCACGAATCTTACCGCCTCTAAAAGAATAAGCCCCTGAAAAAATCTTTCCATGCTGTCTATAAGCGTATAAGTACAAAGTATAAGCAGCTCTAAAAAAAGACAACAATGACAAAGAAATTATAGTAATTCAAGATCAACTTACAATTCTATTTAACAAAGAAATTTCCCCTAATAAATTTAGAGAAGGAGGAGCAGCTATATTACAAGCGCTTAATAAAAACCACCATAGAGTCATTGAAGGTATAAAATTCAATAAACCCTTATTGATTAATAAACTCCGACTTCCTAATCGCTCATATGTAATATTAGCCAAACAGAATAGCCCCGATGAACACAACCCATGACCAATTATTAAAGCGTAAGAACCACAAAGACCCCAATAAGTTAAAGTTATTAAACCCCCTAAAACAATCCCTATATGAGCAACGGATGAATACGCAATCAAAGCCTTTAAATCAGTTTGACGTAAACAAACCAAACTAATTAAAACTCCTCCCACTAATCTAACACTAACCCACATGTAATTATATTTCATGCCTCTTAACTGTAAAAAAGAAAAAATACGCAATAACCCGTACCCCCCTAATTTTAATATAATTCCAGCTAAAATTATTGACCCTGACACAGGGGCCTCAACATGAGCCCTAGGAAGCCACAAATGAACTAAAAATATAGGCATTTTAACTAAAAAAGCTAAAATCAAAGAAAGGTATAATAAATCATAATTAAATATAAAACTTCTTAATAAATAAAAATTTATTGTATTTAAACTATTATATAAATAAAAAATCCCAACTAATATCGGCAAAGATGCCAACAATGTATAAAACAATAAATAAACTCCCGCTTGAAGACGCTCCGGTTGATACCCCCACCCCAAAATCAAAAATAAGGTAGGAATTAAACTTCTCTCAAAAAACAAATAAAATATAAACAAATTTATTCTGCTAAAGGTTAATATTAAAAAAACCAACAAAATTAAAACATTAAATAAAAATAAATTTTTATAATTATTGTATTTATAGACAGATTCACTAGCACTAATTATAAGAGCACAAATTCAAAGTCTCAACAAAATAAGACCGTAAGAAATTACATCAACACCCCAAAAATAAGAAATATTTACAAAATAATTAGTACAATAATTTAAAATAATAAAAATAAAAGTCACAATAAACAATAAATTTTGAACCATTCAAAATGAACCGTTTATAAAACAAATAGGACTAATAAGCCCCACTATAAAAATCAATTTTAACATTGCAATACATTAAATGATTGAAAATAATCATTTCCATGTGTACGAATTATAGAAACTAAAATAGAGAGCCCCAAAGCACCTTCACACACTCTAAAAGTTAAAAATACTATACTAAAAAATATTCTATAGTCCATTAAATTTAAATAAATAAATAAAAGAAAAAATAAACTCAACACAATATACTCTAAACTTAAAAGCATTGATAGTAAATGCTTACGATTAGAAACAAACACAAAACAGCCGGTTAAAAATAAAAAACAAGGTAGCCCTCAGTATAAACTCATTAACATTAGTTTTAATAGTTTAATAAAAACATTGGTCTTGTAAACCAAAAATAAGATCCTAACTTTTAAAACTTCAAGAGAAAAGAAATAACTTTATCATTAATCCCCAAAATTAATATTTTAAATAAACTACCTCCTGAAATTATACAACTCTTTCTACACTCTTTAATTCTAATCTCAAGATTAATCTTTATTCAAATAAGTCACCCCCTAGCCATAGGATTAATACTATTGATTCAAACACTGCTAATTTGTTTAATTACTGGTCTAATAGCTAAAAGATTCTGATTTTCGTATATTTTATTTTTAATTTTTCTAGGGGGAATGCTTGTATTATTTATCTACGTTACTTCCTTAGCGTCAAATGAAATATTTTCACTCTCCATAAAACTAACAACTACCTGCGCAGCAATTATATTCATTGTATTATTTATCGCCTCCTTCATAGATAAGCCCTCGGTGTCTTCTTTTATCCAAAATTTAGAAATACAACCACTATATAATTTGAATTTATCTACCCCTGAAAATTCTGTAAATCTTCATAAACTATATAACTACCCAACAAACCTAATCACTATCATATTAATAAATTATTTACTAATTACACTAATTGCAGTAGTGAAAATTACCAAATTATTTTACGGTCCTATTCGACAAATAAACTAATGAACAAACCATTACGAACCCAACACCCCTTGTTTAAAATTGCGAATAATGCTCTAGTAGACCTTCCAGCCCCAATCAATATCTCAGCGTGATGAAATTTCGGGTCATTACTAGGGCTATGTTTAATCATTCAAATCTTAACAGGACTATTTTTAGCCATACATTATACTGCAGACATTAACCTAGCCTTTAATAGCGTAAACCACATTTGTCGAGACGTAAATTTTGGGTGATTACTACGAACCCTACACGCCAACGGTGCCTCATTTTTCTTCATTTGTATTTATTTACACGTAGGACGTGGAATTTACTACGGGTCCTATTTATTCACTCCTACCTGATTAGCGGGGGTATTAATTTTATTTTTAGTAATAGCAACAGCATTTATAGGCTATGTGCTGCCCTGAGGCCAAATATCCTTCTGGGGAGCCACAGTTATTACTAATTTATTATCAGCTATTCCCTATTTAGGGATTGATTTAGTTCAATGAGTATGAGGAGGATTCGCCGTAGACAACGCAACCCTGACCCGATTCTTTACATTTCACTTCATCCTACCATTCATTGTACTAGCAATAACTTTAATTCACTTATTGTTCCTCCACCAAACAGGTTCTAATAACCCTATTGGGCTAAATTCTAATATTGATAAAATCCCCTTTCACCCCTACTTCTCATACAAAGATATTGTTGGGTTTATTATTATAATTACACTCCTAATCCTACTAACATTAATTAATCCTTATTTATTAGGAGACCCCGATAATTTTATCCCGGCAAATCCCCTAGTTACCCCTGCCCATATTCAACCAGAATGATACTTCTTATTTGCTTACGCAATCTTACGATCCATCCCCAACAAACTAGGAGGAGTTATCGCCCTAGTGTTATCAATTGCCGTTTTAGCAATTTTACCATTCTACCACTTAAGAAAATTTCGAGGAATTCAATTCTACCCTATTAACAAAATCTTATTCTGAACCATAATTGTTACAGTAATTTTATTAACATGAATCGGGGCACGGCCGGTAGAAGAACCCTATGTATTAGTAGGTCAAATTTTAACTGTAATTTATTTCCTCTATTACATCATTAACCCACTAGTAAATAAATGATGAGATAATTTAATCAATTAGTCAATGAGCTTGAACAAGCATGTGTTTTGAAAACATAAGATAGAAATCAACCTTTCTATTGACTTTACTAAATATTATTAACCACATATAATAGATTAACAATAATTTTAACCCAATAATAAATAACAAAAAATTTAACGAAAAAGGCAAAAAACTCTTTCAAGCTAAATACATCAACTTATCGTAACGAAACCGAGGTAAAGTTCCTCGAGCCCAAATAAAAACAAAAGAAATAAATGTCAGCTTAACATAAAATATAAAATTAAATACATCACAACCTAAAAAAACCACACAAAATAATATACTCATAAATAAAATTCTAGCATATTCAGCTATAAAAATTAAAGCAAACCCCCCTCTTCTATATTCAATATTAAACCCAGAAACTAACTCTGATTCACCTTCTGCAAAATCAAAGGGCGTACGATTAGTTTCAGCTAAACAAATGCAAAATCAAACTAATCTGACAGGAAATAAAATCACCAAAAATCAAATACTTTTTTGGTAATAAAAAAAATCTAAAATGTTATAACTTCCAATCAAAAATACAAAAGACAGCAAAACCAAAGCTATTCTAACTTCATAAGAAATAGTTTGTGCCACAGCCCGTAAACCCCCCAATAACGCATAGTTAGAATTAGAGGACCAACCAGCGATTATAACAGTGTATACCCCTAAACTAGTACAACACAAAAAAAACAATAAACCCAAATTAAATGAAAACAACTTAACAAACAAAGGTATACACAGCCAAACAACCAAAGACAAAAATAAAGAAAAAATAGGAGAAAAATAATAAGAAGAATAGTTCGATAAAAGAGGGTAAGTTTGTTCCTTAGTGAATAACTTAATCGCATCACAAAAAGGTTGGGGGATTCCTATCAACCCCACCCTATTCGGCCCCCTCCGAATCTGGATATACCCTAAAACCCTACGCTCCAAAAGAGTTAAAAAAGCTACTCTAACTAAAACACAAATTACTAAAATTAAACTCCCAATAATTGATAAAATAAACTCTATAAAAAACAAGTACTATTTGTAATATAAATTACATAAATAAATTCTAAATTTATTGCACTAATCTGCCAAAATAGTTTAACTATTAATTAAATTCATTAAATAAAATAATATTATCCTGATATATGGTCCTTTCGTACTAAAATATCACAATTCATTAAAGATAGAAACCAACCTGGCTCACGCCGGTCTGAACTCAGATCATGTAAGAATTTAAAAGTCGAACAGACTTAACATTTAAGCGGCTACACCTAAAATATATCTTAATCCAACATCGAGGTCGCAAACTTTTTTATCGATAAGAACTCTCCAAAAAAATTACGCTGTTATCCCTAAAGTAACTTAATCTTATAATCGCTATTAACGGATCAATAATTCATAAATTAATGATTTTAAATAATTAAAAGTTAATTAAATTTTAATATCACCCCAACAAAATATTTTAAATTAAAAAAATAAAAAAAATCCATAAAACTTAAATAACATAAAATATAAAGATTTATAGGGTCTTCTCGTCTTTTAATTACATCTTAGCTTTTTAACTAAAATATAAAATTCTATTATAAATTTACATGAAACAGCTTATACTTCGTCCAACCATTCATACCAGCCTTCAATTAAAAGACTAATGATTATGCTACCTTTGCACAGTTAAAATACTGCGGCCATTTAAATAAATTCAGTGGGCAGGTCAGACTTTTAAAATAACTCAAAAAGACATGTTTTTGTTAAACAGGCGAGTAAAATCTTTGCCGAGTTCTTTACATAAACTTGTCATATAAAATTATATTTACAAATAAATATACTAATTCTATCATTATTCCTTTCTATACTCCATTAATAAAAAAATTTTTATAAATAAATTAAAATATAATAAATAATATAATTTATAAAATAAATTATAACAAACTTTACAACGATTGCTAATTCTAAGCCTACATTTTATACACCATTCTATTAATTTTTAATAATTTATCTTAAAGCTTATCCCTTAAAATATTCAAATAAATAAATTTTTCAATTAAATAAATAATTAAAAAATCAAAAATTTGTAAATTAAATTTATTTCTAAAAAAACTAGATACCTTTATAAACGAATAACATTTCATTTCTAATAACTTATTCAAAATAATTTTGACACATTAACTTTCATAAATTATTAACTCTTATAAAATCGAGATTAATATTATTAATATTAATTATTTAATAGACCCTGATACACAAGGTACAATAAACTAAATTTTCTTTTTTTACAAAAATTTTTCAAAATATTTCAACCATCTTTCACAATACTAATCAACTATTATTAATATTATTTTTTCATTAAAAATTACTAAAACACTTAACTATATAATTATTTTTAATACATTAATTAAAAAACATAAATAAATTAATAAACAAAAACTAATTCAATTTATATTGATTTGCACAAAAATCTTTTCAATGTAAATGAAATACTTTACTAAATAAGCTTTAAATTGTCAGTCTAGATACACCTTCCGGTACATCTACTATGTTACGACTTATCTTACCTTAATAGCAAGAGCGACGGGCGATGTGTGCATATTTTAGAGCTAAAATCAAATTAATAATCTTTAAAATTTTACTATCAAATCCACCTTCACTAAACATTTCAAAATTAGATTCATTTAAATAAATTTATTGTAACCCATCACTACTTAAACATAAGCTACACCTTGATCTGATATAAATTCTTGTAAAAATTACAGAAAATTATTATTCTAATAAAATATTCTGATAACGACGGTATATAAACTGAAAAACAAATTTAAGTAAGGTACATCGTGGATTATCAATTACAGGACAGGTTCCTCTGAATAGACTAAAATACCGCCAAATTTTTTAAGTTTCAAGAACATAGCTACTACTACCTTAGCGTTTAAACCTACATTTTAAATAATAGGGTATCTAATCCTAGTTTATAACTAAAATTTACAAGCTTCAAAACCTCTGCATAAAAAATCTTTAAATTTAAAATTTCACCTAATAAATCTAATATTATTCTTATATAATAAATTTTAACTAACGCCGAACAAATTTTATTCGCATTATTTGTGTAACCGCGGCTGCTGGCACAAATTTAGCCAATACTGTATGAAATTACTATCTCCAAATTTCTTTGATTTATAATACTATTTACTGAGAATATAATTAAATTTCGCCTACTATTTAAATAAACAAAAATACATGCAAAAACTTACATATAAAATAAATCAATAATAAAATACAAAGCCAAAATAAAACTTTAATGATATAAAATAAACAGTTCGTATAAAATAATATTAAATACAAATAATAAACTAGATAACTTTATTTAATCTAAAAAAAAAAAAAATTAGATAAGACTTAAATAAAACTAGTTAGTAGTTTCTCCTGGTCAGCAATTACTCCCCTAAGTAATTTGCCGTTTTTCATTAAAAAAATTAGATGAAATTTAACTTATTACAAAACCTTCGTTTAATTTATCTTATAGTTAATTATTTAATTAAATCTTAAAATTAGTGTAATTAATATAATTAAATATAAATAATAAAAAAGAATAATTATATAAATTGAAATAATAATTAAATTAAATAATAAAAAAAAATCATACTAATTATTAAAGATTTAATTAATAATTAAGTCTTATCTAATTTTTTTTTTTTTTTTTTTTTTTTAAATTTAATAAATATTAAATTTATTTATAAATAATTATTCATGTATTTATTTCAAATGGAAATTTAATTTTTATTTATAAAAATATTAAAAATAAATAAACGATATACCAAGTTAAGATTAATATATATATATATGTATATAAATGTTTTATTAATTAATATATATCTATATCCATATATAAAAAGTTTTAAGATTCATAGATGAATAACAGTATTATCAATTTATTAGTATATAATATAATCTAACATTATAAACATTGTTATAGATATATGTTAAAAATAAATTTTTTATAATCATTTATCTATTTATATGAAGTTGGTCTTTTAACTCTCGGAAATGTCTATATTGGAATTTTAAATTATCTAGATTAATTAAAATTTATTTTAAAAACTATACTTATTTCATTTATTCAAATAATTAAACTTTAATTTATAACTAAGGCATGTATACAGATTAAATCTAAGTATAGAAAAAAAAAAAAAAAAAAAAATTAGATGAAAACATCTTATTTCATTTAAATAAGTTGTTTTCATTC